TACCATCCGGAAAGAGGAAAAAACGGAGTCTTTGTCTAAAGAAATGCGTTGAGAAAGGGCAGATGTATAGAACCTTTCAACGAGATAGTGCTTTTTCAAATCTCTCAAAATGGAATCTGTTCCAAACATATATGCCATGGTTCCTTACTTCGACAGGGTGCAAATATCTCAATTTCACCCTTTTAGATACTCTTTCAGACCCATTGCCGATACTAAGTAGCAGTCAAAAATTTGTATCCATTTTTCATGATATGATGCATGGATCAGATATATTACGGCCAATTCCTCAGAAGATTCTTTCACAATGGACTCTGATAAGTGATATTTCGAGTCAATGTTTACAGAATCTTCTTCTGTCCGAAGAAATGATTCATCGAAAGAATGAGTCACCCATTCCATTGATATGGGCACATCTGAGATCAAAAAATGCTCGGGAGTTCCTCTATTCAATCTTTTTCCTTCTTCTTGTTGCTGGATATCTCGTTCGTATACATCTTCTCTTTGTTTCCCGAGCCTCTAGTGAGTTACAGACAGAGTTAGAAAAGATCAAATCTTTGATGATTCCATCATACATGATGGAATTTCGAAAACTTCTGGATAGGTATCCTACATCTGAACTGAATTCTTTCTGGTTAAAGAATCTCTTTCTAGTTGTTCTGGAACAATTAGGAGATTCTCTGGAAGAAATACGGGGTTCTGCTTCTGGTGGCAACATGCTATTGGGTGGTGCTTATGGGGTCAAATCAATACGTTCTAAGAATAAATATTGGAAGATCAATCTCATCGATCTTGTAAGTATCATACCAAATCCCATCAATCGAATCATTTTTTCGAGAAATACGAGACATCTAAGTCGTACAAGTAAAGAGATCTATTCATTGATAAGAAAAATAAAAAACGTGAACGGTGATTGGATTGATGAGAAAATAGAATTCTGGGTCGCGAACAGTGATTCGATTGATGATGAAGAAAGAGAATTCTTGGTTCAGTTCTCCACCTTAACGACAGAAAAAAGGATTGATAAAATTCTATTGAATCTGACTTATAGTGATCATTTATCAAAGAATGACTCTGGTTATCAAATGATTGAACAACCGGGATCAATTTCCTTACGATACTTAGTTGACATTCATAAAAAGAATCTAATGAATTATGAGTTCAATAGATCCTGTTTAGCAGAAAGACGGATATTCCTTGCTCATTATCAGACAATCGCTTATTCACAAACCTCGTGCGGGGCTAATAGTTTTCATTCCCCATCTCCTCCCTTTTCACTCCGCTTAGCCCTATCCCCTTCTAGAGGTATTTTAGTGATAGGTTCTATAGGAACTGGACGATCCTGTTTGGTAAAATACCTAGCGACAAACTCCTATGTTCCTTTCATTACGGTATTTCCGAACAAGTTCCCGGATGACAAGCCTAAAGGTTATCCTATTGATGATATTGATGATAGTGATGATAGTGACGATACCTATATTTATGATAGTTACGATATTTATATTGATGGTAGTGATGATGACCTTGATATTGATACGGAGCTGCTAACTATGTATATGACGCCAGAAATAGACCAATTTGATATCACCCTTCAATTCGAATTAGCAAAAGCAATGTCTCCTTGCATAATATGGATTCCAAACATTCATGATCTGCATGTGAATGAGTCGAATTACTTATCCCTCGGTTCTCTCGGTCTATTAGAGAACTATCTCTCCAGGGATTGTGAAAGATGTTCCACTGGAAAGATTCTTGTTATTGCTTCAACTCATATTCCCCAAAAAGTGGATCCCGCTCTAATAGCTCCGAATAAATTCAATACATGCATTAAGATACGAAGGCTTCTTCTTCCACAACAACGAAAGCACTTTTTCATTCTTTCATATACTAGGGGATTTCACTTGGAAAAGAGGATGTTCCATACTAACGGATTCGGGTCCATAACCATGGGTTCCAATGCGCGAGATCTTGTAGCACTTATCAATGAGGCCCTATCAATTAGTATTACACAGAAGAAATCCATTATAGAAACTAATACAATTAGATCAGCTCTTCATAGAAAAACTTGGGATTTTCGATCCCAGATAAGATCGGTTCAGGATCATGGGATCCTTTTCTATCAGATAGGAAGGGCTGTTGCACAAAATGTACTTCTAAGTAATTGCCCCATAGATCCTATATCTATCTATATGAAGAAGAATTCATGTAAGGGAGGGGATTCTTATTTGTACAAATGGTACTTCGAACTTGGAACGAGTATGAAGAAATTAACGATACTTCTTTATCTTTTGAGTTGTTCTGCCGGATCGGTCGCTCAAGATCTTTGGTCTTCATCCAGACCCAATGAAAAGAATTGGATCACTTCTTATGGATTCGTTGAGAATGATTCTGATCTAGTTCATGGCCTCTTACTATTATTACTATTAGAAGTAGAAGGCGCTCTGGCTCTGGCGGGATCCTCACGGACAGAAAAAGATTGCAGTCAGTTTGATAATAATCGAGT